ACTCAGGGCAGAATTAATACAGATCAAACTAAGGATATTAAGCATAACAGAAATTTTGTTCTTCGAGATAATTGCATTTTGATTGAATTTTTGATATAAGGAAAAAGGAAGAAAGTAAGTAAGGTAAACAAAAAATCCTTCTTTTCCTTTGAACTCACCCAATCAAAAATCCTCCAATTCTCAAAGGAGAATAGAAGAAATCATACTTTCATACAATATCTTAATTGAATTCTATGTAATGATCAATAAATTAAGTTGAATTCTATATCTATATGTATCAAAATCCTAGTACCAACCTATTCTATAGATATATAGATCTTTGGACTGGAGTTGACAAACAACCAATACCAATATTATTGTTTTTTGGTGTAGATTAGAAATTGAAATGGGGCGTGGCCAAGTGGTAAGGCAACGGGTTTTGGTCCCGCTATTCGGAGGTTCGAATCCTTCCGTCCCAGCGCATATCCATTTTTTTATGCTACATCTTTGCCATAGAAAGAAGTAGGGGAGTGAATAGGAGTTAATCCATATTAATTTAAATATCTGTGTCTGTTTGAATCTCATTAACAAATTATCAAGTTACATATCATATAGAAATATGATATGGGGCCGCTGTTTTTTCTTTGAATCTCATTTTATTTAGGTATTTCGTCTTTGGCTCTAATGAAAAATTGGAAATCTATGTAACGATTGAGGCAGGGGTTATTTATCCCATCCCCCCTTTTTTATTATTATGATATGACAAGAGTCGATTCTTGAAAGATTACTCAACCCCATGTTAAACAAAATACATATCAAATATATAATATATTCATATAAAATGAAGAAATGTTTAGCTTATATGGTATGTATTGTTCTATTTCAATGACAAAAATTTTTGGGTTTTTGTGAAAAAGATTTGTAATCCTTAAATTATATAAATTCTATATTATAGAATATCTATAACAATGACAACTGTTCAGTCTATCTGATAGATACGAAAACCCTTCCCTATTTTTTTCTATTTTTAGTTTCGTAATCAGATGAAAAGAATAAAGATTCAAATCTTAACTTACATCATTTTTTTATACATCTCATGAAAAAAAAATAGGATTTATTTCTTCTGAAGATAGAGATTTAAAAAGTTATTCGTTTATATATTTCTATTTCTTTCTATTATCTATATATTATTTATGTATGTTCAAAATGCTGTCTTGCTAAGACTTTTTCAGAAAAATCGTTGCACATATCATATATAGAAGAAAAAGTCTAGATTATGATGTCTATGGACAGCTGAACCAATGACTATTCATGATTCCATAATTGAATCAATTCCATACCGGTTCCAAATTAGAGGAATGTTATGGTAAAACTTCGTTTGAAACGATGTGGTAGAAAGCAACGTGCGACTTGAAGGACACGATCCGTTGTGGATTTTTCCATCCACCATTTTCAATTTGTCTAGGAATGAGGGTGCTCTTGGCTCGACATTGTTTGTTCTGTTACACTTGAACCCTTCGTTTTTTGTTGGGTTGTAAATAGTCCACGATGGAGCTCGAGTAGAAAGGATTAATTAATTTCTCAGGGGCAAGGATCTAGGGTTAATGTCAATCAATTGGAACAACTTCGTAAATGTATCTTCCAAAATATAGAAATTGAAAGGATTCAACTCGAACAAGTTTCCAATTCAAAAACAAAACTTCTTGGAATTGATCAAACACTTTTTCGATTCAAAGTGTATCACGCGGGAATCAACTGTCCATAGGATTCTTTGATCGAAAGAAATAAAAAAGGGGTTTGTTGCTGCCATTTTGAAAGGATTAAGAAACACCGAAGTAATGTCTAAACCCAATGATTAAAAATAAGGATAAAGGATCTAAGAACAAGGAAACACCATTTTAATTGTCTCGATAGTCTTAATAACTGGATCAGACTAAAGAATCCAAACAAATAAAACTTTAAACGAGACAAACAAAAGGGGGTAAAGACTACTCAATAAATGAAATTGATTAAAGATTTTTCCTTTGAGCTATTTGAGAGTTATCTAACTTGAGTTATGAGTACGAATGGTTTCTTTTTAATTTTCAAGAAGAAAAAAGACTAAAATCATAGTCTAATTGATTTTATAGGCCAATTTGTCATTTAATTTAATAGAATTGCATACATAGACAAAACTTCGAATCAAATCATTTTTCTCGAGCCGTACGAGGAGAAAACTTCCTGTACGGTTCTAGGGGGGGTATTGTTCATCTATATCTATCCCAATGAGCCGTCTATCGAATCGTTGCAATTGATGTTCGATCCCGAAGAGAAGGAAAAGATCTTAGAAAAGTGGGCTTTTATGATCCAATGAAGAATCAAACTTATTTAAACGTTCCTCTTATTCTATATTTCCTTGAAAAAGGTGCTCAACCCACAGGAACTGTTCAGAATCTTTTAAAGAAAGCGGAAGTTTTTAAGGAACTTCCGTCTAATCAAATGAAATTCAATTAAAGAAAGACCAAGGGGGGATCAAAAAACA